AATGCGGTTAAACCTGCTGAGAAACAAGCTATTATCGCGAAAATCGGTGAATACAACCAACTATCATTAAGAATCTCATCTTTAGACCAAAAACAAGCAAGAGGTGGAATTCCACAAAGAGAAAGTGTACCCAATAAAAAAGTATTTTTTGTAATTGGCACATATTTTGTTAAACCACCCATAAGAACCATGTTCTGACTTTTATCTGGAGAATATCCAATAATGGGTTCCATTGAATGAATAATTGATCCGGATCCTAAAAACAATAATGCTTTCGAATAAGCATGAGTGATCAAATGGAATAAAGCAGCTCGATAAGAGCCTATCCCCGGGGCTAACATAATATAACCCAATTGAGACATTGTAGAATAGGCTAAACTTCTCTTAATGTCTCTTTGAGCAAGAGCTAAAGTAGCCCCTAATAGTACCGTTATTACACCTATCAAAGAAATGAGATTCATTATGTAAGGTATGACTGTGAAAAGCGGAAGAAGCCGGGCGACAAGAAAAATTCCTGCTGCTACCATAGTAGCAGCATGGATAAGAGCCGAAATGGGAGTAGGCCCCTCCATGGCATCAGGTAACCATACATGAAGGGGAAATTGTGCGGATTTTGCAACTGCACCGATGAATAATAGGGAGGCACACAGAGTAGCAAATAAGGAGTTGACCCCATTATTATGGATCAGGTTATTGAAGATTTCGAACAAATCCCGAAATTCGAAACTCCCTGTTATCCAATAAAAACCTAAGATTCCTAATAATAACCCAAAATCCCCTACACGATTAGTTACAAACGCCTTTTGACAAGCATTTGCGGCAGTCGGTCGTGTGAACCAAAAACCTATTAATAAATACGAACACATTCCCACTAGTTCCCAAAAAATATGAATTTGTATCAAATTGGAACTAGTAACTAATCCTAACATGGAAGTATTGGAAAAACTCATATAAGCAAAAAATCTCAAATATCCTTGATCATAAGACATATAATTGTCACTATAAATAAGAACCATGATTCCAACAGTAGTGATTAGCATTGACATAATAGAAGTAAGTGGGTCAATCAAGTGGCCGAACTCTAAAGAAAGATCATTATTAATGGTCCAAGACCATAGATGTTGATAGATAGAACTACCATTTATCTGTTGAATAGACAGATCGGACGAAAAAACCATAACTATACTTAGCAATGAAACACTAGGAAAAGTCCACATACGACGAAGATTTTTTGTTGCGGTCGGAACAAACAGAAGTCCCAACCCTATTGACATAGTAACTGGAAGTGGAGCGAAAGGTATGATCCATGCATATTGATATGTATGTTCCATAAGAAAATCAAACTTTCTTTTTTTTTTTATTCTTATTAATTGTTTCCGATTCACCAGCCCTTATTTCTTTCGGAAAGAGCAATAATCAAATAAATATAAATAAAAAAAAAAAAAAGCCTTTGAAAATCACATCGTTTTTTCTTTTTTCTTCTATTTCACCCCCTCTCTCGCCCCTAGTGATATCATATGCGATACTCGCCTATTTGTATCTATATTTTTCTATGTTATAATGTAAGCATAAGTATCAGATATGGAATAAGTATAGATAATGACTAGAAAGAACGATCCATTTTGAACAATAAACGTCTTTCACATCTAGCTCGAAAAACGAGCGATCCCCTTATTTTGAAATGGCGGTTCCAAAGAAACGTACTTCTCTGCGAAAAAAACGTATTCGTAGAAGTATTTGGAAGGAAAGGGGATATCCGGTCACGGCAAAAGCTTTATCTTTAGCTAAATCTATTTCTACTGGGCATTCAAAAAGTTTTTTTGTGCGAGAAACAGGTAATAAACCCTTTGTCTGAATCGACATGACTCGATGAATTGGATGATTTATAAGATGAAGAATTCACATTAACTAATGTTTTGATGTTTTGAACTCATCAATATGAGATAGAAATAGCTGTTTTAGACACAAAATACAAGGTTTCGCCTTTCATTCATTATAGTGGATTTTTATAATTCGCGAGATGGGGATTATAAACTTCCCCATCGATTCACTTTTCACAATAACAAAACTCTTATTTTTTTTTTTTTTCTTAGGAAAGGGTTGGTTTATTGGATTATGTATCTCCAATAGTTATACATCATTAATATTTTTGGAAGATCTTAAAAAAGTATGAACGAGATTAGAACCCCCTTTTTGTTCCATAGCAAGGCAGAGATAAGATCTATAGTCAAAATCAATGTATCATTGAAACTAATTGATTAAAATATACATTTAAAATTTTGAATTTGTAGCTCTCTGAATCACTAGATATCCACATGGACTCCCTCTTGTTTCGAACAGATCAACAAAAAAAAACAAACGATATATCTAGATCTAATATATTAAGTTTATTTTATCTATTAGTATTTTATTTCTAATCTATATAATATATATATATAAAGAGATCTTATAAGTTTAAATTGGATTTTCTAATTTAAAGTACATACAGTAGAATTCATTA